TTCGAATTTTCAAAATTTTGTATTTCTAATTTTCAAAATTGTATTTCTAAGGGAGAAGCTTATGAAAAAAAGGAGAAGCTTATGAAAAAAAAGAAAACATACGGCGAAGTCTATGCTTTAGGGCAATATATATCTATGTCTGCTCCCAAAGCGCGAAGGGTGATTGATCAGATTCGTGGGCGGTCCTACGAAGAAACCCTTATGCTACTAGCACTTATGCCTTATCGAGCGTGTGATCCCATTTTAAAATTAGTGAATTCTGCGGCCGCAAATGCTAGGCACAATATGTCTTTCAATGAAGCAACTTTAGTTATTAGTAAAGCAGAAGTCAACGAAGGCACTACTGTGAAAAAATTAAAACCGCGAGCTCGAGGACGGAGTTATCCAATAAGAAGACCCACTTGCCATATAAGAATTGTATTGCAAGATACGTCTTTCGATGAATTTGAAGAAGATTTCTTCTCCTTAAAAAAAGACGCGTGGGAAAAAAAAATAAGGACAAAAATATGACATATCATGATATCTATAATAGTGAGGGACTATGGCACAAAAAATAAATCCACTCGGTTTCAGACTTGGTACAACTCAAAGTCATCATTCGATTTGGTTTGCACAACCAAAAGATTATTCTGACGGTCTACAAGAAGATCAAAAAATACGAGATTGTATCCAAAATTATATACAAAAAAATATACAAATATCCTCGGATTCGGGTGTCGAGGGGATTGCCCGAATAGAGATTCGAAAAAGAATTGATCTGATTCAAGTCAAAATCTATATGGGATTCCCAAAGTTATTAATAGAAGATGGGACACGAAGAATCGAAGAATTACAGAGGATTGTACAAAAAGAAATCAATTCTGTGAACCGAAAAATCAACATTACTATTACAAAAATTACAAAACCCTACGGAGACCCCAATATTCTGGCAGAATTTATAGCCGGACAATTAAATAATAGAGTTTCCTTTCGCAAAGCAATCCAAAAGGCTATTGAATTAGCCGAACAGGCGGATACAAAAGGAATTCGAGTACAAATTGGAGGGCGCATCAACGGAGGAGAGATAGCACGTGTCCTATGGATGAAAGAAGGTCGGGTTCCTCTACAAACCATTCGAGCTAAAATTGATTATTGTGTCTATACAGTCCGAACTATCCATGGGCTATTAGGCATCAAAATTTGGATATTTAGAGAGGATTAGAGAGGAGGGATAGGAAGACTTTACTTGTCGTTACACTCTATCCATTAAATGAGAAAAAAACAACCAACTCGTTCCTTTCATTTTTTTTTCTCTTAAAGGAAAAAAATGAACAATTCTATAAGATTGAATCAAAATTTGATTGATACGTTTATATAATTGCTATGCTTAGTGTGTGACTCGTTGGTTGTTTTAGAGGAATAGGATTCAAAAAAATGGACCGACCCCTACTATGGACTAATAACCAACTCATCGCTTCGCATTATCTGGATACCAAAAACCAGTCAAGATATGATCTAGCGGTCATATCATTGTAGCAGCTGAAATCTTTTTTGCATAAACAAAAGAAAACCCAATTGAATTCTTTATATATGTATCAAATTATGTTCTTTATGTATATAAAAGAATCTAAAAAAGAAAAGGATATAGATAAATGGAAGGGTGAGAGAAAGAAAGAACAAGAATATCAATGATATACCATTCCAATATATGTAAGGTTTCTGAGTCATCTCATAAAAGACAGTGTTATAAAGCATCAATACCGATTCACCCATAACTAGACTAGATGAATCGATTCCTAGAAAAAAATCAAGAGCCTGGAGCCAATAAAGACTGAGAAGATTGACTCAAGAACAAATTCCACGAAAGGCTCCATTGTAGAATTCAAACCTAACCATTAATTGAGAAGCGATGGGAACGACGGAACCCGTGACTACAGAGGATTCTCTTGAAAAACGAATCCTAATAATTCATTGGGTGGGATGGCGGACCGAACCGGGGAACAATTCATTTATTCCGAGAAATTATGAGCTAACCCTACAACTGAAGTAGATATTGAAAGAGTGAATATTCGCCCGCGAAGGGTTTTATTAGATTACTCAATCTTGTTCTATCCAATATGATAATATGAGACAAGGCAAAAGAAAATAAGGATTCGTTATAAAAAACAACATTAGAGAATAGATTCTCTAGTTTATCGATATATTCTCCAAACAAATATATATATCTATTATTTTATAAAAAGAAAAAAAGAATCGAGAAATGAAATACATCTTGAAGTGGATATCCAAACAAGATATAGAAATTTCGAATAGATTAGATGAAATCTCAAAAAAGAATCCAGAGTAGATTTTCATTCAACTTGAATCCTTTGATTCGCGAGGAGCCGGATGAGACGAAACTCTCATGTCCGGTTTTGGAGTAGAGGTGGAATTGCGAAAGAACCATCAACTATAACCCCAAAAGAACCAGATTTCGTAAACAACATAGAGGAAGAATGAGAGGGATATCTTATCGCGGCAATCGTATTTGTTTCGGTAAATATGCTCTGCAGGCACTTGAACCGGCGTGGATCACATCTAGACAAATAGAAGCAGGGCGTCGAGCAATGACGCGAAATGTACGACGTGGTGGAAAAACATGGGTACGTATATTTCCAGACAAACCCGTTACGTTAAGAGCGGCCGAAACACGTATGGGTTCGGGTAAAGGAAACCCCGAATATTGGGTAGCTGTCGTCAAACCGGGTAGAATCCTTTATGAAATGGGTGGAGTCGCAGAAAATATAGCCAGAAAGGCGATTTCTATAGCAGCCTCGAAAATGCCTATACGAACTCAATTCATTATTTCGGGATAGGAACGTAGAATCAAAGAAAAAAGTCTTAGGGATAAAAAACAGTTGCGAGTGTCTTTTTTTTTTTTTTTTTTTACAACCAATATTTCTTTTTTTTTTTTTTACTTCATTCTTTACTTTGCATTGAAAGAACAGATTAAAAATGATATGATTCAACCTCAAACCCGTTTGAATGTCGCGGATAACAGTGGGGCTCGAGAATTAATGTGTATTCGAATCATCGGAGCTAGTAATCGTCGATATGCTCATATCGGTGACATTATTGTTGCTGTGATCAAGGAAGCATTACCAAGCACCTCCCTAGAAAGATCAGAAGTGGTCAGAGCTGTAATTGTACGTACTTGTAAAGAACTTAAATGTGACGACGGTATCATAATACGATATGATGACAATGCTGCTGTTGTCATTGATCAAGAAGGAAATCCAAAAGGAACCCGAGTTTTTGGTGCGATTGCCCACGAATTGAGAGAGTTAAGTTTCACTAAAATAGTTTCATTAGCACCTGAGGTATTATAAGATCATGCCGACTAGTATAGTTCTATTATACATAGTATTTGAATGAAATAGATTAATTAGTCCATTAGATTGTATCTTACGCATATACCTTTCTATAACATAATAGAGAATTTGGAAATCTATAATCGATTTGATATTCAAAAAATCGATATTAAAGACAATAAGATATTAAAGAATTGAAACTAATACAGCATAATTTCTATTTCTATTAACTCATTTTTTTATTATCTATTTCCAATTTTGAAATAAAAGCATGTTGATTATATCAAAAATAGGAGACAACAATCATTTTAGTTTATCATGGGTAGGGACACTATTGCTGACATAATAACCTCTATACGAAATGTTGACATGAATAGAAAAGGGACGGTTCGAATAGAATCTACTAACATGGCCGAAAAGATTGTTAAAATACTTTTACGGGAGGGTTTTATCGAAAACGTGCGAAAACACCAGGAAAACAAGAAATCTTTTTTGGTTTTAACCCTACGACATAGAAGGAATAGGAAAGGACCCTCTCCCTCTAGAACTATTTTAAATTTAAATTTAAAACGGATTAGTCGACCTGGCCTCCGAGTCTATTCTAACTATCAAAAAATTCCTAGAATTTTAGGCGGGATGGGGATTGTAATTCTTTCTACTTCTCGAGGGATAATGACAGACCGAGAGGCTAGACTAGAAGGAATCGGCGGAGAAATTTTGTGTTATATATGGTAATCTTTTTTGGAAAAGAAAAAGGGTCGGAGAAGTGGGTCTCACTCCTCTCTATTAGTTAATACTTCTAAGGGTTTTACTTAGAATGCTCGAAAAAAGCGATTCATGAAGGTTTCATTTCGGAATCAGTTCCTAATGTTATGTTCAGATTTCATTTAGCTAATGAAGATCGAATTCTAGGTTCTAGTTCAGAAAGGATCCAACGGAATCTTAGTTTGATACGTATACGACGAGGGAGTCGAGTCCAAATTGAAGTAAGGCGTTATGCTTCAACCATAAAACGTATAAAATTTATAGACTCCGCAACAAGTATTCGAAAGATTGGATGCTTTTTTCAACTTCAGTATTCCCCTCATGGAGCTAGAATTTGAGGTTCAAAATTTCAAGAAACTTATTTCCTTCCAATAAGCATATTTGGAATTAAGTTAAGGAACGACAATTATGAAAATACGGGCATCCGTTCGTAAAATTTGTACAAAATGTCGACTGATCCGTAGGAGAGGACGAATTATAGTAATTTGTTCCAATCCGAGACATAAACAAAGACAAGGCTAATCTGTTTAAAAAGGACTTTCTAACGTAAAGGATAGGATCCGATGCAAAAAAGGATTTCCTTTGATTTGATAGGAAATGGATATATCCATATATTTCTGATTTCGATTATAAAGTATGGCAAAATCTATACCAAGCGCTGGTTTACGTTTACGTTTACGTTTACGTAGGAATGCGCGTAGGCGTTCACGTAAGAGTACGCGTAAAATCCCAAAGGGGGTTATTCATGTTCAAGCGAGTTTCCACAATACTATTGTGACTGTTACAGATGTGCGGGGGCGGGTAATTTCTTGGTCCTCCGCCGGTACTTGTGGATTCAAGAGTACAAGAAAAGGGACGCCATTTGCTGCTCAAACCGCAGCAGGAGATGCTATTCGGCCAGTAGTG